TGCGCTACATCCCTTTCAATCGGTTTACAGTGTCATTGTAAAGAATCTTTGTCTTGTTTTCCATATCTTGATTTTCTCGGTTGATATATATAAATTATCCTGCCATTTTTTCTTTTTAGTTTCATATCGTATAACATCATCATCATATCTATTTTAATAATAATAAAAGACTTATATCCATCTGAAATCCGCCTAACAAAAAAATGAATATTTTTAGAGAATGCTCGGGCAGAGAAGAAATGGACCTCTTTTTTTTTTGTTAAAAAAAAAGAATATCTAATGAATCGTTATCCATTTCAATTTGAATTAAGAATTTTGCGTACAAATACAAGTCGTTATTAATTAAATAACCATCTGATCATATTCATATATGTAATTATGTATTACAAATTACAATAAAGAATAAGAATTAAGAATAAAGAAGGAGGATTTTAAATGCGAGATCTAAAAACTTATCTCTCCGTGGCACCAGTGGTAAGTACTCTATGGTTCGGTGCTTTAGCAGGTCTATTGATAGAGATCAATCGTTTATTCCCGGATGCATTGATATTCCCCTTTTTTTCATTCTAGTTATTGACACGGGAAGGGGTGAAGAAGATTAGAGATACAATCAAATATCTGTGATTAATCCCCCCTTCTTTTTTTTTTTTTGAAGTTAGAAAAGAGAAAGAATAAAGTTGTATTCGGCCTCAGTGAAACTCGGAATTCGGTCCAGGCTTCAATTGAATTTAATTAATAAGAAATTCAAAATTCAATTAATAATCAATTCCATTTCTATTAATCTATTAAATATTCTATAATCTATTAAATATTAAATATAAATAATAGGGTGAGACCAGAAATAGAAATGGAATGGCTAAGGCGGGGCAAGAATATCATACAGGATACTTAAATGAAAACAGAAATACTGTACTGTGATTCTAAATAGAGTTAGAAATCATTGTATTACTTAATTATTACTATTATTACTATACTTATAATTACTATACTTATACTATATTGACTATATTGATTATTGATTGGAACGAGATCCTTCATAATTGGAATACTTGGATTTCGAGTTAGCAACTTCTATTATTTTTATTTTTTGTTCCTTTTCACTTCGAATCGTAAAATAGAAGAGTTAAGTGAATTAAAAACACAAAGGAGGTTCATGGCAAAAGGTAAAGATATCCGAATAGGGGTTATTTTGGAATGTACCAGTTGTGTTCGAAACAGTGTTAATAAGAAATCAACGGGTATTTCCAGATATATTACTCAAAAGAATCGACACAATACGCCTAGTCGATTGGAATTGAGAAAATTCTGTCCCTGTTGTTGCAAACATACGATTCACGGGGAGATAAAGAAATAGAGAAAATGGATCATTTGTGTGTCATCCCTCGAAGGAACATGAAAAATGATATATTTTTTTCATATTGTTCTAAATTATAGAAGAGATTGTATATATAACATATATTTAATATAACATATATTTATACATATATTTCTAGTATTTCTAGATTATATATATCTAGATTATATCTATTTAGATTTATATATTTATATATAATTAAATATATATAATTAAATTACATTATTAAATTAGAATCTAAATATTAATATGAAAATTCTATTAAAATTATTAAATTATAAATAGAAATTGAAAACTCAAAAATAAAAAATATAAGAATAAAAAAATAGAAACAAAGCAAATCCTATTTTTTACAAAATAGGATTTTCGGGATAAGGAATAAACAAACTATGGATAAATCTAAGCGACTCTTTCTTAAATCCAAGCGATCTTTTCGTAGACGTTTGCCCCCGATCCAATCGGGGGATCGAATTGATTATAAAAACATGAGTTTAATTAGTCGATTTATTAGTGAACAGGGAAAAATATTATCTAGACGGGTGAATAGATTGACCTTAAAACAACAACGATTAATTACGATTGCTATAAAACAAGCTCGTATTTTATCTTCGTTACCTTTTCTTAATAATGAAAAACAATTTGAAAAAAGCGAGTCGGCCGCTAGAACTACTGGTCTTAAAAAAAAAAAAAAAAAATAGGATTACTCTTCAATTGAATTCGAATTTCAATCGAAACTCAAATAAAATGTGGATTGATGTTTTGTTCAAAAACTATGACAATCCAATTTTGATTATCGTGTTGTATGTAAGAAAAAAGAGAATCGGTGAAGAAGAATAAATCTTTTTTTATTGAACGTGGTTGCTCATTTTGACGACTTTATTTTATCATATGATTCTATTTTATCATACAAATCTCTACTCTACCTTCCCGGAGTTCAGTCTCCGGGGAATTTTTATTTTATGATCTCATTGGAAATCATATAAAGACAATTCTTATTTAATATAGCTATTTGTGAAAGTATTTTACGATTAAGAAGCAACTGCCTCTTGTACAGATTATACATAAGTATACTATAACTATAGTATACCTTTTTTTGATTCTCGCGAATTACTGCATTTATTCGACTGATCCACAAACGACGAAAATCTCTTTTTTTCCTATCTCTATCCCGATGAGCCGAAACCAAAGCTTTTATTTTCTGTTGAGTAATAGTTCGAGTAAGTCTTGAATGAGCCCCTCGAAAACTTGATGTAAATAAACGAATTTTTGTCCTACGTTTCCGAGCTATATATCCTCGTTTAATTCTGGTCATTGAATAAATCAAACTTTGATGAATAACTAAATAACTATTTGATTTCTTTTCTTTCAGTTATTCTTTTCCCTTTACTAGTGTATTAATAATAAAAACGGATTTTTCCAATGTATAAAATAAAAGATTCCAATGGCTTTTGCTACTATAACCTTCCCAACCACGATTTTTTCTTTTTATTTCTAAGCATTTAACCTCGAAATAAGAAATTGTATTGATACTTGGTATCAAAAAAACATATTCAATTAAATAGAAATGGATAAAGAAATAGTGGATTCCATCGTTTCTATGGTTACTTCTTAAACGGCGAGGTCCTCTCTATACACCGGAGCCCCTTCTCTCATTTAATCAATGCTATTGTTAACTTGTACAGTTCACACTCTTCGGCTCTACCCATGAAATAGCTAGTAAAAAGTCTTTCACAACAAAATCTAACTATACAGTAACGGTATTTAAGTATGAAGATTAGCTGGGGAGCTGACCCTCTTAGTCCGTTCTTGCAAGAATAAGGGCATAATCTTTCGGCTTTTTAATTTTGAAATAGAATTTCCCCTGCTTAATGGATAAGCATTTGCTACCAATGGGGAAGTCTTTCTCATCTGAAATTGCAAATTGAGGTGATTGGATTTGCACCAACGGAAACCATAAATTTGATACACAATAAAAGGATATATATTATTAATAGATTCTTTTTTTTTTAAGATAGTGAATGTAATGGAGTTTTTCCATTCTATCCTAACCGATCACTGATACCGGAATAATTTGTTTTCTCTGTTTTGTCTTAGTCCATGATCGGAACGAGTCGCACATACACCCTAGTACATGTTCCTCGGCGCTGAGGGCATCCCCGAAGGGCGGGGGATTTCGTGACATTTCGGATTGGCTGTCTTGTGTTTCTAATAAGTTGTTTAATAGTTGGCATGTTGAATCATATATATAATGAGCTGGTTTAGATCAATCCTAACCCGATGATTATGAATTACTTATATTCTAGATTACTTTATTCTATAATTACTTTATTCTATATTAATTATTAATTCTATATTAATATTAATATTAATTCTATATTACTTTATTACTTTATTATTACTTTATTACTTTATTATTACTTTATTCTATATTAATTCTATATTACTTATATTCTGATTATTACTTATATTCTGATTCTAGATTAATAGATTCTAGATTAATTAATTATATAGATTAATTATTAATTATTAATAGAATAGATTAATTAATAGAGATATTCTATTAAATCCGGTAAGCGGTAAGAAGAAAAAATCTCAAATTGTGTATTTGCGCGGAATCCCTGTTAATTTTTTATTCAACCGCTACAAGATCAACAATTCCATGAGCTTGGGCTTCTGCTGCTGACATAAAAACATCCCTTTCCATGTCTTCGGATACAACCCATAAAGGTTTGCCCGTTCTTTGTACATAAACCCTTGTGATAGTTTCGCGCAATTTCAGTAGTTCTTCCGCTTCCAGGATAAATTCTCCCGTTTGTGCCTCATAAAAAGCACTTGCGGGTTGATGGATCATTACCCTGACGATATAACATAATAAAAGGTTCCTCTATCTCGTACGATAAGGCGAGAGATAAAGAATAATAAAAAACAAAGATTGAACAACCGTACAGGCATCTTTTGCGTATTGCATACGGCTCTACTATGGAATTGGTTTTTACCTTCCAGCGAAGAAAGAGAAAAATAGAGAGGGTCTATCAGACCTAGATCGGTAAATGATCCAATAACCACCCTTCCTTTTTTTTGTTTTGGAGTAGTTAAAAAATACTATGATGGTTCCGTTGCTTTATTATTTGGTCTGTTATTCAGCAATCCCAAAGTTTCTTTTTTTTTTTTAATCAAATGCAAATGTTATTGTTATAATGTTATTGTTATATAGTTATATTATATAGTTATATAAGTATAAGTAAAAAAATCTTTTTTTTTTTTTTCATATTATTTCATAACATTATTATTTCATAACATAAAGATTGTTAAAAGCTTTCCGGTGTAAAAACAAAAAAGTTTGTGACGCTGAAATAGGCTCCTGATAGATCAGATAAAATCGGAAATACCCATTTTCTCATACCACTCTTTCGATACATAATCGAATGGTTTTGCAAAATTTTCGCATATCGAATTCGAAGTGCCATGCTATTATTGCTTAATATTCATATGGCGAAGGCATAGTCTTCTTTTTTTTTTCTCAAATAAAAGACTCATTGGCGCCAAGCGTGAGGGAATGCTAGACGTTTAGTAATTGCTCCTCCTGCGAGAATAAAAGATCCCATTGAAGCGGCTAATCCCATGCATACTGTCTGTACATCTGGTT